GAAATTTCATAATCCAATTTTTCCATTTTTAATGGATCCTTGAATACAAATTACGAGAATTTAGATTTTTCCTCGAATCTTTTATTGAGAGGTAAAGGATTAAATCCTTTTAAGAAATAAAGTTTTTGATCGGAATAGGAATCAAACCAAAGGACCCCTTAACTATTAAGGGGGTTAATAGAACGAATCACACTTTTACCACTAAACTATACCCGCTACAATCCGATTATTGTATACAAATGGAATTTTTGTCGAACAAGGGAATTGAACGTAATTAAGAAAGATAGGATCATAAAAGAATCATGAAAATGAGAGTGTTGCCGTTTTTCGTGGGGGAAGATTAGGAAAAGAGGGTTCATTTAAATAACAAAATAACACAAGTTTTTTCTTTTGCCAACGGAGTTTTTTTGATAGATACGGCTGGCAAAACCGCGGAAATCCTAACATAAAAATGCATTGTGTAAGAATCCACAATTTCCCCTTTTTCTTTATTTCAGTGAAGTAAAAAAGAAAGTAAATAAAAAAGGAAGAAAGTATAATAAGAAATAGCACTTTGATTTTATATAATATAAAAATGGAAAAAGGGCCCGGCTAGGTACTGACCAGGCCAGGCCATGGGAATAAACTCTTTCGGACAAAATTAAAGTAAGAAGGTCTTCTTTATTTTTATTTATATTGGATTTTTCCAGTCCTTACTTTATCTAAATGGAATTACTGATAAAAGTTGTATATATCTATATACTCAAGATAAGGGGAGAGAAAAGAGAGAGAGAAAGAAAGACTTTTACTACTTTATGTGTAATGTACCTTACTTTATACATTATGTGTAATGTAACATAGTAATTAATTATCTTTTTTTTTCAATTGGGAGAGATGGCTGAGTGGACTAAAGCGTCGGATTGCTAATCCGTTGTACGAGTTATTCGTACCGAGGGTTCGAATCCCTCTCTTTCCGTTGATGACTTGATATTTGCTTTATCTTTCAAATTTCCCTAACCCTTGGTTAAACGTGGAATAGATAAAATCCTAATAAATTTGAAAAATCAAGTAAGGAAAACGAAAAGCCTTTTTCTTTTATTCTTCACGTCCAGGATTACGTCCCGGATCATTAGATAGGAATCCAAAGATGAAAAGAGAAACAAAGAATATCACTACTGTGTAAACAAAGAGTTTGAGAGTAAGCATTACACAATCTCCAAATCATTTTTTGGAAAAAAAGAGAATAGATCCTCCATTTTTATACCACATATCTTATTTTGACCCCAAGAAATGAAGTACTTTCTATAAATAGAAAAGAATATTCAGAAATTCAAAGTCATTTGTAATAAGAGTCTTTTATTACAAAAATTTTCTTTCATACCTACAATTCGATATTGTGGGGAACCTTAAGCCTATTTAGTATTAGGGCCTTTCGCTGGAAAAAGGTCATAATGGGGAAATGGGATGATCCAGATTTATCGCAGCTTTCCAAGAATTTCAATGTTTGAATCGAGGGTTCATATTGTAAGACTTATCTGATCTTATCAATTGTTAGAATTTTTTCCTCGAATAAATCATGAATTTTCTAGGATAGTATTAAAAAAGATCTCATCGAAAACTTACAGCAGCTTGCCAAACAAAGGCTAAGAGAAAGAAGAGCACGGGTATGACTGGCATAACATTCACGATTGGATTCAAAAAAGCATAGGACTCGGGCAATTTGGCGATGAAAAAACTACTCGAATAAAGGGCAGAATTAAGACAGATACAGATCAAACTAAAGATATTAAGCATAACAGACATTTTGTTCTTGGAGATAATTGCATTTTGCTTGAGTTATTGATATAAAGAAAAATAAAGTAAAATTAAGGTAGACCAAAAAATCTTTCTTTTTCTTTGAACTCACCCAATCAAAAATCCTCCATTTCTCAAAGGAGAATAGAAGAAATCATACTTTCATACAATATCTTAATTGAATTATATGTAATGATCAATAAATTCAGTTTAATTCTATATCTACACGTGTTAAAATCCTAGCAACAGTCTAATTTATTTTAGAGATATTTGGGCTGGAATTGACGAACAATCAATACCAATATTAGTCTTTATTAGTGTCGAATATAAATCGAAATGGGGCGTGGCCAAGTGGTAAGGCAACGGGTTTTGGTCCCGCTATTCGGAGGTTCGAATCCTTCCGTCCCAGAGCATATCCATTCTATTAGAATAAAGATTGTGTTTTTGAAAAACTTTCTGTTTAAAGATCTAATATTGGATCGAATGTGATTCTTGTTTCTTATTTTTAATGATTCTTCTCTGAATCATATCTTTTTTTTTCACAAACTGGAATCTAGTTTAAATGACACGCAAATATAACTGAATCTATCTGTAATCGGGGTAAAATGGGAATATAGATCACAAGAGTTTGAATTCAAAAAAGTTGGGCGGGCTTTTCATCATATGCTCAGTCCCTTCATATTGAAAGAAGCCGGTTACTTCGAAAAACCTTACGCCCGTATCGAATTGAATTTTCAATGATGCATTTTGAATTGAAATGCGAAAGAAAAGCTCCTATATTCCCTATCTCTTATTCTCTATCCTTTAAATGAGAGGGCCCCGGTTATTAATTCTCTGTAAATCTCCGAATTCTAAGGATCTCTTGAATTCTAAACAAGAGGGAGTTCTTGGTACTAATTGAATTCAATCAATGGGATTAAGTTTCTTAAGACTGGGTTAGGATAGAATAAAAAATAGGAGCAAGGACTTAATCCGGACTTGTTTGGTTTTGGACCTATACAAGATAGTTAGCATCCTATTTTATCGGATGCTTTTTTTATTTATGACTCATCATCCTCCTAGAATTGGGGGAGTAGATAGGAGTTAATTAGTAACGGAAGATATGAATTTCAATATCTGTGTTTGCCCGAATCTCATTAACAAACAATCAAGTTACATATGTAACTGGGGGATTTTCTTTGAACCTTAGGTATTTCTTTTTTGGCTATAATGAATAATTGTAAATAGATATTCAGACCGGGCCGATTCAGCCATTTTATTCACTTTATTTTATGGCAAGATTACAGAAAGATTACTACTACTACACTTCAAGTCAAACAAAATATAAAAATGCATATAAAATGAGGAAATGTTTAGCTTATATGTATTGTTATCGTTCTATATTCAGTGACAACGGCCTTTCGGTTTTTATGAAAAAATTAGTGACAATTGTTCAGTCTATCTGATAGATATGAAACCCCCTATTCGTTCGATTCTGATTTTATCACTCAGATGAAAGAATAAGGACTTAAATCTTCCCTTACATAAGTCTTTTTTATCCATCTCAAAAAAAGAAATTGGATTTTTTGTTTGATCTATCTATCCGCGCTTGAAATCATTGATGATTCAATTCGAAATGAAACAGAAATTTATCTCTCTTGTGGTGATCAAATGCAGCCCTTACTGTAAAATTGGATTCAAATAATGTGTCAAAGTGGGAAACTTTTTCAATTATAACTATTTTTAAACCATTTTTAATGATTCCGGAGGAGTTGAATCTTTGGTACTTGAAGAAGCGTAAGATTGATAAATCTATCCTATTGAGTCACTTGAAGATGCAAATTAAAAAAAACTTCTTTTTTCGTCTTATTTATGTTTTTTTTATAAAAAAATGTTGTATTCATACAATAAAATATGGAGTTAAGTTGCATTTTTGTTGAGATTCCTTCAGAAAAATATCTACCCATCTATATAGAAGAGAAAAATCTAGATTACTATGGACCGACTGAACCAATGACTATTCATGATTCCATAATTGAATATTGAATCATTTCCATACCGGTTCCAACTTAGAGGAATGTTATGGTAAAACTTCGTTTGAAACGATGTGGTAGAAAGCAACGTGCGACTTGAAAGACACGATCCGTTGTGGATTCTTACATCCATCATTTTATATAGGAATGAAGGTGCTCCTGACTCGACATCGTTTGTTCTGTTCCACTAGAACCCCTCCTTTTTGTTGGGTTGTAATGTAAATAGTACATGGTGCAGCTCGAGCAGAAAGTATTGATTCATTTCTCGGGGGCAGGGATCTAGGGTTAATGCTAATCAATAAATTGGAACAACTTCGTAAGTATATCTTCGATATAGAAATAGAAATCGAAAGAATCCAATTCGAGCAAGTTTCCGCCCAAAAAGGAAAAATTGTTGGAATTGATAAAACTCTTTCGATCCAAGGTGTATCGCGCGGGAATCCACCGTTCATATGATTCTTTGATAGAAAGAAATCACAAAAAGGGTATGTTGCTGCCGTTTTGAAAGGATTAAGGATCGCCGAAGTAATGTCTAAACCTAATGATTCAAAACAAAGATAAAGGATCTCCAGAACAAGGAAACGCCGTTTGAGTTGTCTCAATAACTGGATCAGAATGAAGAATTGAAATTGTTTTTAAATGAGACAAACAAAAAAGGGGTTAGAGACCACTCAATAAATGAAATAAATGCCTAAAGATTTTTCTTTGGGCTATTGGGGAGTTATCCAACTTGAGTTATGAGTACAAATGATTTTTTTCTTTTTCAGTAAGGAAGAGAAGAAGAAAAAAGGGCTTAAATCATAGCCTAATTGATTTGATGATTTTATGGATCCATTTGCCATTAGAATTCTATATTATAATTCGATACATCGAAATCACTTCGAATCATTTTTTCTTGAGCCGTACGAGGAGAAAACTTCCTATACGTTTCTAGGGGGGGGTATTGTTCATCTACATCTATCCCAATGAGCCGTCTATCGAATCGTTGCAATTGATGTTCGATCCCGAAGAGAGGGAAGAGATCTTCGGAAAGTGGGTTTTTATGATCCGATAAAGAATCAAACTTATTTAAATGTTCCTGCTATTCTATACTTCCTTGAAAAAGGCGCTCAACCTACAGGAACTGTTCATGATATTTTAAAGAAGGCGGAGGTTTTTAAGGAACTTCGTTCTAATTAAAAAAAAATTCAATTCATTAAGGAATAAAAAAAAAAT